AACATGTGCGAGCCCCATCTAATGGAAAAATAAAATTCAATGAGGACTTGGTTCATCCGACACGTACACGTCATGGGCATCCCGCCTTTCTATGTTCTATAGACTTGTATGTAACTATTGAGAGTGAAGATATTCTACATAATGTGAATATTCCACCCAAAAGTTTGCTTTTAGTTCAAAACGATCAATATGTAGAATCAGAACAAGTAATTGCTGAGATTCGCGCAGGAATATCCACTTTGAATTTTAAAGAGAAGGTTCGAAAACATATTTATTCTGATTCAGACGGAGAAATGCACTGGAGTACCGATGTCTATCATGCACCCGAATTTACATATGGTAATGTTCATCTATTACCAAAAACAAGTCATTTATGGATATTATTAGGAGGGCCGTGCAGGTCCAGTCTAGTCTACCTTTCGATCCACAAGGATCAGGATCAAATGAATGCGCATTCTCTTTCTGGCAAGCGAAGATATACTTCTAACCTCTCAGTAACCAATGATCAGGCGAGGCAGAAATTGTTTAGTTCGGATTTTTATGGTCAAAAAGAAGATAGGATTCCTGATTATTCAGACCTTAATCGAATCATATGTACTGGTCAGTATAATCTCGTATATTCGCCTATTCTTCACGGGAATTCTGATTTATTGTCAAAAAGGCGAAGAAATAAATTCATCATTCCACTACACTCGATTCAAGAACTCGAGAATGAACTAATGCCCTGTTCAGGTATCTCGATTGAAATCCCCGTAAATGGTATTTTCCGTCGAAATAGTATTCTTGCTTATTTCGATGATCCTCGATACAGAAGAAAGAGTTCGGGCATTATTAAATATGGGACTATAGAAACGCATTCAGTCATCAAAAAAGAGGATTTGATTGAGTATCGAGGAGTCAAGGAATTTAGGCCAAAATACCAAATGAAAGTAGATCGATTTTTTTTCATTCCTGAAGAGGTGCATATCTTGCCCGGATCTTCTTCCATAATGGTACGGAACAATAGTATCGTTGGGGTCGATACACAAATCACCTTAAATCTAAGAAGCCGAGTCGGTGGGTTGGTCCGGGTGGAGAGAAAAAAAAAACGAATTGAACTGAAAATCTTTTCTGGAGATATCCATTTTCCTGGAGAGACGGATAAGATATCCAGACATACCGGCGTTTTGATACCACCAGGAACAGGAAAAAGAAATTCCAAGGAATACAAAAAAGTTAAAAATTGGATCTATGTCCAACGAATTACACCTAGTAAGAAAAGGTTTTTTGTTTTAGTTCGACCTGTCGTCACATATGAAATAACGGACGGTATAAATTTAGGAACCCTTTTTCCACCGGATCCATTGCAGGAAAGGGATAATGTGCAACTTCGAATTGTCAATTATATCCTTTATGGAAATGGCAAACCGATTCGAGGAATTTCTGACACAAGTATTCAATTAGTTCGGACTTGTTTAGTATTGAATTGGAACCAAGACAAAAAAAGTTCTTCTTGCGAAGAAGCCCGTGCTTCTTTTGTTGAAATAAGGACAAATGGTTTGATTCGACATTTCCTAAGAATCAACTTAGTGAAATCCCCTATTTCGTATATCGGAAAAAGGAATGATCCGTCGGGGTCAGGATTGCTCTCTGATAATGGATCAGATTGTACCAATATCAACCCCTTTTCTGCCATTTATTCCTATTCCAAGGCAAAAATTCAACAATCTCTTAACCAACCTCAAGGAACTATTCATACGTTGTTGAATAGAAATAAGGAATGTCAGTCGTTGATAATTTTGTCAGCAGCCAATTGTTCTCGAATGGAGCCATTCAAAGATGTAAAATATCACAGTGTGATAAAAGAATCAATTAAAAAAGATCCCCTAATTCCAATTAGGAATTCATTGGGCCCTTTAGGAACATGCCTTCCAATTGAGAATTTTTATTCATCTTACCATTTAATAACTCATAATCAGATCTTAGTAACTAAATATTTGCAACTTGACAATTTAAAACAGACTTTTCAAGTGATTAAATTAAAATATTATTTAATGGATGAAAATGGAAAAATTTTTAATCCCGATCCATGCCGTAACATTATTTTAAATCCAGTCAATTTGAATTGGTCTTTTCTCCATCACAATTATTGTGCAGAGACATCTAAAATAATTAGTCTTGGACAGTTTATTTGTGAAAATGTATGTATAGCCAAAAATGGACCGCCCCTCAAATCGGGTCAAGTTATACTTGTTCAAGTTGACTCGATAGTGATACGATCAGCTAAGCCTTATTTGGCCACCCCCGGAGCAACTGTTCATGGCCATTATGGGGAAACCCTTTACGAAGGAGATACATTAGTTACATTTATATATGAAAAATCGAGATCTGGTGATATAACACAGGGTCTTCCAAAAGTAGAACAGGTCTTAGAAGTGCGTTCGATTGATTCAATATCCATGAATCTAGAAAAGAGGGTTGAGAGTTGGAACAAATGTATACCAAGAATTCTTGGAATTCC